CAATATATTATAATGTATGATTAATCAGAGGATAGTTTAATAAAAGAATCCTAGCTTTGGGGGCTAGGGGTAGGAATTAAAGTTTCCTTTCTCTGAGCACTAGGGAAAGACTAGTTTCCGACCTTTGGTTTACAAGACCAATACTCTGTCTGAGCTACTAATGCATTAATTAATTATTTTATCTTCTATTAGTCCAGCAAGCGGTATAAAGATAAGGAAAATAGAGAAGTAAATAACTGATGCGATCTGGCCAATTATAATGTAGGGTTCTTCTACTGGTATACCCCCAATTCATGTCAGGATTAAAACATTTGCGATTAGTGCTCAGAACAGAAGCTGTGAAATGGGTCGGAATGTTATTGAGCGGTGGCTAGAGGTGTGGAGAAGTGGTACAAGTATAAGGATTAGGATTGAAAATAATAGAGCAAGTACGCCCCCTAGTTTGTTAGGAATAGACCGGAGGATTGCGTAGGCAAACAGGAAATATCATTCCGGTTTGATGTGTGGGGGTGTAACGAGCGGGTTGGCCGGAGTAAAATTATCCGGGTCCCCTAGTGCATTAGGGAGGAATAATGCTAGTGAGATAAGGAGGGTGAGTATAACAATAAAACCTAGGATATCCTTGTATGAGAAGTATGGGTGGAATGGAATTTTATCAGCATTTGAGTTTAAACCTAAGGGGTTATTTGATCCTGTCTCATGAAGGAAAAGTAGGTGAAGTATAACAACAGCGGCAATAATAAATGGAAGGAGAAAATGGAATGCGAAGAATCGGGTCAGGGTAGCGTTATCTACTGAGAAACCACCTCAAATTCATTGGACTAGGATGCCTCCTACATAAGGGATGGCCGATAGAAGGTTTGTAATTACTGTTGCCCCTCAAAATGATATTTGTCCTCATGGTAATACATAGCCTACAAATGCTGTTGCTATTACTAATAGAAGGAGAATTACGCCCGTATTTCATGTCTCTATATTCATATAAGACCCATAGTATAGGCCTCGGCCAATATGGAGATAAATACAGATGAAGAAGAATGAAGCCCCATTGGCATGAAGGTTTCGAATCAATCAGCCATAGTTTACGTCTCGGCAAATATGGGCTACGGATGAAAATGCTGTGGCAATATCTGAGGTGTAGTGTATAGCAAGGAAGAGTCCTGTGAGAATCTGAGCAATAAGACATAATCCCAAGAGGGAGCCAAAGTTCCATCAGGCTGAGATGTTCGAGGGGGAAGGAAGGTCAATTAATGCATCGTTTACGATTTTTAGGACGGGGTGGGATTTTCGTAGGTTCGCCATAAAGTTCTTGTAGTTGAAGTACAACAGTGGTTTTTCAGCCCACAGGTTTTGGTTAATACCCAGATAAGAATAATGACCTTGATTATATATATTACATTACTTACTATAGTAATAGGTTTTGCAGTAGTAGCTTCTCACCCTTCTCCTTATTTTGGGTCTTTAAGTTTAGTAGTAGTATCAGCTGGTGCGTGTATTATTTTAATAGGTTATGGGGCAACTTTTTTATCTTTAATTATGTTTTTAGTTTATCTAGGGGGGATATTAGTGGTGTTTGCGTATACGACGGCCCTAGCTGCTGATTCTTATTCTTACACATTGTATTTCCCCGATGTAATGGGTTATTGAGCAGTATATATGTTAGGTGCAGTTTCTTGTTATTTAAAATTTTTGACTACGGAGAACTCTAAGGAGTGGGTGTTAGAAAATTTTGAGGATTTTACTATTCTTGAGAGTGATGCTCGGGGCTTAGCGTTTATGTATTCGGATGCTGGGCCTCTGTTGATGATTGGAGGCTTAATACTTTTATTTGCGCTATTTGCCGTCCTAGAGCTCACTCGTGGGCATAATCGGGGTCCCGTTCGGGCAATCTAGTGCATACTTATATGAACGTAGGTGAGTTATTGGAGGAGGGTAGAAATGAATATTCCAAAGAGGGTAGCTAAAATAAAAGTTAATAGGTGAAGTTTAATTACTCCTTGGTTGAGGGTACTAATATATTTTGATATTGACCGGCTCGATTTTGATAGGGCCTCAGGACCTATAAGTTTTAATCAGACTTGGTCCACAAGTTGGTGAGATATTAATTGTCCTATAGCGAGTATGAAGGCAGGGACTCACCGGTGGGTGATGGCTGGGAAGAACCCAAGAAGTGTTGTGAAGTAGGGCCGGAGGCTAGGTAATGGTTTTGCCTGGGTTGAATTGGCAAGCGATAATATGTAACCAATTCCTAATCCTGCTAGGGTAATTAAGATAGCCGTAGTTTTGGTTGTGAGAGATATTGTCAGGGTTGGTACGGTTTGAGGGGGGAGGGTAAGTGTAATTAATTGACCAAAGATTAAGCTTCCAATAGCTAATCGTATTAGTGCATTAATAAGGTTGGGGTTGTTCTCACTAATAGGGGGGAATGGAATGAATTTAGGATGGCCTGCTAAGACATAGTATACGATGCGTAGCGAATAAACCGCAGTGAGCGAAGTAGCTAGAAGTGTTAAGGCAAGGGCCCAGGCATTAATATTAGAGGTGTTAAGTGCTTCAATGATTGCATCTTTAGAGTAAAAGCCTGATAGGTAAGGTGTCCCTGTTAGTGCTAGGCTTCCCAGGGTAATACAGGATGAGGCAACGGGTGTAAGGGAGAATATTCCTCCTATTTTTCGAATATCTTGTTCATTATCTAGGCTATGAATAATTACACCTGAGCATATAAATAGTATAGCTTTGAAGAAGGCGTGAGTGCAGATGTGGAGGAAGGCAAGGTGTGGCTGACCTAATCCAATTGTTACTATCATTAGGCCTAGTTGACTGGATGTAGAGAAAGCAATAATTTTCTTGATATCATTCTGTGTGAGGGCACATCCGGCTGTGAATAGAGTAGTAATAGCTCCTAGGCACAGGCAGGCTGATATTGCAGTTGGGCTTTTCTCAAGAACAGGGTATATTCGGATTAATAAGAAAACTCCAGCGACAACTATTGTGCTTGAGTGAAGGAGGGCTGAGACTGGTGTTGGACCTTCTATAGCTGATGGGAGTCATGGGTGGAGTCCAAATTGTGCTGACTTACCTGCGGCAGCAAGAACTAGTGCTAGGGCTGGGACAGTTAAGTTATTGTTGCTTAAGTTAATAAAAATATCATCTAATTCTCATGAATTAGAGGATGATATTAGTCAAGCTATTGTGATAAATATTCCTAAATCACCAGCTCGATTGTATAGGACCGCTTGCAGGGCGGCGGTATTGGCATCGGGTCGGGCAAATCATCAGCTGATAAGTAAGAAAGATATAATTCCTACCCCCTCTCATCCAATAAATAGTAGGAAGAGGTTATTAGCTGTTACCAAAATAATTATGGATGCAAGAAAGACTAGTAAGTATTTAAAAAATCGGTCAATATTTGGGTCTTTCTCCATGTATCATAGGGCAAACTGTAAAATAGACCATGTGACATATAAAGCAACTGGTGTGAAGATGACGGTGTAGAAGTCAATTTTAATGCTTACAGAGACTGTAAAAGAGGCAATTTGAAATCATTTTCAGGTGTTAGTGACGCATTGTGTCTCGGTAGCCAGAAATAGGAAGAGAGGTAGAAGGCTAATGATGAAAGCTAGTTTTACTGTATGTATAACAAATTGGGCTTTACATAGCTTATTTGGAGGTGTAATGTTTGGGAGCGTAATAGCTACTGTTACTAAAGTTACGATAATTAAAATAATACATGAAGCCATTAGTTGGGTAATAAGTTCAAAGTGCATAGGCATCTCAGCTATTACTTGGATTTGCACCAAGGGTTTTTGGTTCCTAAGGCCAACAGATCGACTACTGTCCTTTAATAGCTTCCGAGTGAGCCTGGGAGTTTAACTCAGGTAATAAAGAATTAGCAGTTCTTATTGTAGACACACCTCTCTCGGTGGAAAAAAGATTTTACTCTCTATCTTTAGAGTCACAGTCTAATGTTTTCATTAAAACTATTTCTACAGCCCAGTGAATAGGTGATAATCTCTGGTTTAATAATCAGTAGGAGTAGGGGGATAAGATGAAGAACTATTAATAAGTGCTCCTTGATGTATGTAGGGGCTAAAGATATGGTATGGGTGGAGAGTAGTCCTCGCTGGCTCGTTATAAATATGTGGAGTGAATAGGCTGCCGTGATTAGTGTTCCAGTGCCTGTAAAAATAATTGTTCATCAGGATCAGTCAAATATGCTTACAATAACTATTAATTCTCCTATTATGTTAGGAAGTGGTGGGAGGGCTAGATTAGCGAGGGTAAATGAGAATCATCATGTTGCCATTAGGGGAAAAATTATTTGTAATCCTCGTGCAAGGTATATAATTCGGCTATGGGTTCGCTCGTAATTGGTATTAGCTAGGCAGAATAGTGCTGATGAGGTTAAACCATGGGCAATTATTAGGGCAAGGGCTCCTGAATAGCCTCATGATGTTTGGCTTATAATTCCACAAATAACTAATCCCATATGACCTACTGATGAGTATGCAATTAATGATTTTAGATCTATTTGCTGAAGATAAATGAGCCCTGTTATAACAATTCCCCATAGGGCTAGAGCTACAAGAGGGTATGCTAATTGTTTAGTTGCAGGTTCTACAATGGAAGAGATTCGTATCATTCCGTAGCCCCCTAATTTTAGTAGTACGGCGGCTAGAATTATGGAGCCTGCAATAGGGGCTTCAACGTGGGCTTTGGGGAGTCATAAGTGTACTCCGTAAAGGGGTGTTTTAACTATAAATGCTAGGAAACATGCTAATCATAGAATGTCTTGGTGTGGAATTATTGAGTAGTAGAATTGGGTTAGAATAAGGGATAAGGTGCCTGTTTTGGTTTGAATTATTATTAGTGCTACTAAAAGGGGGAGGGAGCTAATTAGGGTATAAAATAATAAATATGTCCCAGCACTAAGTCGTTCTAACTGATTCCCCCATCGTGTAATAATTAATAGAGTGGGGATTAGTGTTGCTTCAAATATTACATAAAATATAATAAGCTCTACGGAGCTAAATGCGAAAATTAAGAAGAATTGAAGTAGTGTTAAAAGAGTAATATAAAGGCGCTGGCGGCTTTGCGGCTCTGTCTTTAAGTGGTTTTGACTTGCTAAGATTATGAGTGGTAGGAGTCAGCAGGTTAAAACAAGGAGGGGTGTAGATAAAGGATCTGCTGCTATATAAGGGCCTGCTGAGGTTCATCCTGTTTCAGATATATCTTTTAATCAGGTTAAGCTTAGTGTTGCAATAATAAAGCTATATGAGAGTGAAGAGATTCAAAGTCATGGTAGGCCAATTAGTCAGATGATCGGAATTAAGACTAGTGTAGGGATTAGAATTTTTATCATCGAAGGGCAGTTAGGGAGTTTAAGGTTGCGGCGCCGTGAGTTCGGGTAGATGCAACCAGGAGGGCTAGGCCCGCTCCAGCTTCACAAGCAGAAAATGCTAATAGTAGCATTGGAGAGGTTGTGAAGCTTGTTGCGTTAATTAGCAGTGATCAGATTGCCAGGAAGAGGAACAGAGATAGTATCGGGCCTTCTAGGCATAATAGTACTGATAGTAAGTGATCTCGGTAGATTGTAATACCCATTAGCCCAATTAGGTATATTGTGGTTAGGGAAAATTGTGTGGAAGGCATTAAACAACTGCGGGATTAACCACAAGCTTTTGAGTCGAAATCAAATGTTTTAAATAAACTAGCTGTTTATTTTGCTCATTCAAGGCCCCCTTGTGCTCATTCATATGCCAAGCCCACTCCTAGAAGGGTAATAAGGGTTAATATATAAATATAGGGGGTAATAACATAGGGTAGTTGATCTGCCCAGGGTACGGGGAATAGAAGTGCAATCTCTAGGTCAAAAAGCAAGAACAGGATTGCGATAAGGAAGAAGTGTAATGAAAAAGGAAGTCGTGCTGAGCCTAGGGGATCAAAGCCGCATTCATAAGGAGATATTTTTTGGAAGTCGGGGGAAGCATACGGAAGTAGGTGGGCTACTAGTATTAAGATAATAGAGAGTGTAAGAGTAATACACATTATAGTCATAAATAGATTAATTATCTTTTCTTGGGCTTTAACCAAGGCTTAATGATTGGAAGTCATTTGTACTAATAATACTAAAAAGATTAAGATCCTCATCAGTAGATGGATACATATAAGAATAGTCATACTACATCAACGAAATGTCAGTATCAGGCAGCGGCTTCAAAACCGAAGTGGTGGGAAGATGTGAAGTGGTACCGAATTTGTCGAAGAAGGCAGATTGCTAGGAAAGTAGTTCCAATAATTACATGAAGGCCGTGGAATCCTGTTGCAACAAAGAATGTTGAGCCATAGACACCATCTGCAATAGTGAAAGGTGCTTCATAATATTCTACTGCTTGGAGGGCGGTGAAGTAGAGGCCTAGCAGGATTGTAAAGAAAAGTGAGTGAATTGCTTGCTTTCGCTTCCCAGCTAGAATGCTGTGGTGAGCTCAGGTGACTGTTGCCCCGGAGGCGAGTAAGATACCTGTGTTAAGAAGGGGGACTTCGAATGCGTCAAGGGGGTTAATTCCGGCAGGAGGTCAGATACCACCAAGTTCTGCAGTGGGCGCTAAGCTCGAGTGATAAAAAGCTCAGAAGAATCCAGTAAAAAATAGTACTTCGGAAATAATGAATAATACCATGCCATAGCGTAGTCCTTTTTGCACTGGGGCTGTGTGATGGCCTAGGAAAGTGCTTTCTCGAACTACGTCTCGTCATCATTGAGCTACCGTCAGTGTTAAGACAATAAGTCCTACTGTGAGGAGAATCATATCATTAAAGTGGAATCACAAGACTAGGCCAGATGTTAATAGTAATGCGGCTAATGCCCCAGCAAGGGGTCACGGGCTAGGGTCAACTATATGGTAGGGGTGGGTTTGATGGGTCATTATGTATTTTCTTGGAGGTATAAGCTGAGTAGTAGGACAAATACGTATGCCTGAATTATTGCCACAGCTACTTCTAGGATTGAGAGTAGAAGAAGAAGTGTTGCCGTGAGGAGCCCCACAGATGGTATGATTGACATCATAGTTATTACTGCAGTGGAAATTAACTGAATTAGAAGGTGACCTGCGGTTAAATTGGCTGTAAGTCGAACTCCTAGGGCAATTGGTCGAATGAACAGGCTAATTGTCTCGATGATAATCAAAATGGGAATAAGTAACGGGGGTGTGCTTTCTGGAAGTAGGTGTGCGAATGCATGAGTTGGCTGTGTTCGGAGTCCAATAATAACAGTAGCTAGTCATGCTGGGATTGCAAATGCTATATTAAAAGAAAGCTGGGTGGTAGGGGTAAATGTGTAAGGTATTAGTCCTAGAAGATTGATAGTAATTAGGAAGATTATTAGTGAAACAATCAATAAGGCTCAAGTGTAACTTTTAGAGCTTAGAGGTATAAATAATTGAGATGTGGAGTTATTAATAAGTTGGGATTGGAGTGCTGTAAAACGGCCAGTAACTCATTGGGTTGATGGTTGGAAGAATATAATTACAGGCATAAGGGTCGCTACTGTAATGAGCGGGATTCCTAATAGTACGGGGGTTATAAACTGGTCGAAGAAATTTAAGGCCAAGGTCAGTGTCAAGGATTCTTAGTGTCTACTAAATTGTGGCTTTTAGTGGGTAAACTAGATGGAAGGAATATTAAAATTAATGGAGGTATCATGAAGATAAAAATCAATCAGGAAGTTAATCAGATTGATAGTCATGGGCCTGGATCAAGTTGGGGCATCGCCACTAGGGGTGAGGGGTAGTCACCAATCCTTAGCTTAAAAGGCTAATGCTTTACACCAATTTAGCTTCCTAGTGATTCGTCTTCTATTATTACAGAGGTTCAATCTTTAAAGTGAGATAGTGGGATGGATTCGATTACGATAGGTATAAAGCTGTGGTTTGCCCCGCAGATTTCGGAACATTGACCATAGAAGATACCGGGTCGGTTGGCAAGAAAGGTGGCCTGGTTAAGTCGGCCTGGCACAGCATCTATTTTTACTCCCAGGCTTGGGACCGCTCAGGAATGAAGGACGTCTTCCGCAGTTACTAGCATTCGGACTGGGGATTCGCTTGGGACTACCATGCGATGGTCTACTTCTAAAAGACGAAATTGTCCAGGTGTTAGATCTTGTGTTGGGGTTATATATGAGTCAAAAGATAGTTCTTTGTAATCAGTGTATTCATAACTTCAATACCACTGGTGGCCAATAGCTTTAATAGTTAGATGTGGTTCATTAATTTCGTCTATAAGGTATAGAATTCGTAATGATGGAATGGCAATAACGGCTAGAATAAAGGCGGGGAGAATTGTTCAGATGGTTTCGACAAGTTGGGAGTCTAGGATTAGTTTATCAGTTAATGTGGTCGTTACTATTACTACAATAATATATAGTACAAGAACACTAATAAGAAGGACGATTATCAGGGCGTGGTCGTGGAAATGAAGAAGCTCTTCTATTAAAGGAGAGGCTGCATCTTGAAATCCTAATTGGGATGGATATGCCATTAAAGACTCGAGGGATTCCCGCCCTCAATATTACCTCGACAAGGTAGAGTAATAATTTTACTAGAGTCTCACAAGAAAGTGGTAAAGTGGCTATACAGATGGCTTGAAACCATCTCACAGGGGTTCGATTCCTCTCTTTCTCGTTAATCTGGTAAAGTCCGAACGAATGCGGGCTCTTCAAATGTGTGATAAGGTGGGGGGCAGCCGTGTAATCATTCAATATTATTCGGTGTAAGCTCGGCTACAAGGACTTCTCGTTTAGCGGCAAAGGCCTCTCAGATAATGTAGAGGAATATGATTACTGCTACAAGGGAAATTATTGAACCAATAGATGAAATTGTGTTTCAGAGAGCATAAGCGTCTGGATAGTCTGAGTAACGCCGTGGCATTCCGGCTAAGCCTAAGAAGTGTTGGGGGAAGAATGTAAGGTTTACCCCTACAAATATTACTAAGAAGTGTACCTTGGTTCATACTTGATTTATTGTAAAGCCGGTTATTAATGGGAATCAGTGAATAAATCCTGCTATAATTGCAAATACTGCTCCTATTGATAGGACATAGTGGAAATGGGCAACTACATAATAGGTGTCATGTAGTACAACATCAAGGGAGGAATTAGAGAGGACAATTCCGGTAAGACCTCCTACGGTGAAGAGGAAGATGAACCCAATGGCCCACAGGAGGGGAGTATCTCATTTAATACTTCCTCCATGAAGCGTTGCTAGTCAGCTAAATACTTTAACCCCTGTTGGAATAGCAATAATTATAGTAGCTGAGGTAAAGTATGCGCGGGTATCAACGTCTATTCCTACTGTAAATATGTGATGTGCTCAGACAATGAAGCCTAGTAGGCCAATTGCCATTATAGCTCAAACTATTCCTATATACCCGAAGGGTTCTTTCTTTCCTGAGTAGTAAGCGACCACGTGGGAGATTATACCAAACCCAGGAAGGATTAAGATGTATACTTCAGGGTGTCCAAAGAATCAGAATAGGTGTTGGTATAGAATGGGGTCTCCACCTCCTGCAGGGTCAAAGAAGGTGGTGTTAAGATTACGGTCTGTTAGGAGTATAGTAATTCCTGCAGCTAAGACGGGAAGTGAGAGGAGTAAAAGAATTGCTGTAATAAAAACAGCTCAGACAAATAGGGGGAGCTGGTATATTGTTATTCCTTCGGGTTTTATATTCAAGACCGTCGTAATAAAATTAATAGCCCCTAGGATAGATGATACTCCAGCCAGGTGTAATGAAAAAATTGTTAAATCAACAGAGGCACCTGAGTGGGCTAGGTTCCCTGCGAGAGGCGGGTATACAGTTCATCCTGTCCCAGCCCCAGCTTCTACAGTAGATGAAGCTAGGAGAAGAAGGAAAGAGGGTGGAAGAAGTCAGAAGCTTATGTTATTTATTCGGGGAAATGCCATATCAGGTGCCCCAATCATTAGTGGGATTAATCAATTCCCAAAACCTCCAATCATAATGGGTATAACTATAAAGAAAATTATTACGAATGCATGGGCGGTCACAATAACATTGTAAATTTGGTCATCACCTAGTAAGCTGCCGGGTTGACTAAGTTCTGCCCGAATAAGCAGACTTAGGGCAGTTCCTACTATTCCGGCTCAGGCCCCAAACACTATATATAGTGTGCCAATGTCTTTGTGGTTGGTAGAGAAAAATCAGCGAGTAATTATCACAGGTAGGGTGGCTGAATTTAAGCGGTGGATTGTAGTCCCATAAATAGAGGTTTGAGTCCTCTCCCTGTCAAGCTCTGAGGTGTAAACACGTTAGATTGCAAATCTAAAGACGTAGAATGATATCTGCCGGGGCTTCCCCCTCCCTCTATCCCCTTTATAGGGAGGGGGAGTAGATAGATGCTCGTAGGTTTGGGCGGTTAGCTGTTAACTAACATTTTGTAGGATCGAGGCCTACCTATCTAGATTAAAGCTTTAGCTTAATTAAAGTGTCTGCTTTGCAAGCAGAAGATGTGGGGTAGTATCCCGCAAGTTTTATCCAAAGACTAAGGGATTTTCACCCTTTCTTAGAGCTTTGAAGGCTCTTGGTCAAATAACCTAAGTCTTTAGTAAGTGAGGAATGAGGTAATCATAGGTGTGATGGGTAGGAGTATTATTGAAAGGATAATGGATGGTTTTAGTATAATTGGTATTCGGTTGGCCGGAAGTCGTCATGATGAAGTTACTAGGTTATTTGAGGGTGAGATAGTCATTGAGGCTGAGTATGATAGTCGAAGATAAAAATATAGACTTAGTAGGCCACCTAGTGCTGCAATGGTAGTGAGTCCAAATAACCCTAGTCGTGATAGTTCTTGGATAATTAGTCATTTAGGTATAAATCCTGTGAGTGGCGGTAATCCCCCTAGCGATAGAAGTAAAAGGGGAATTGATGCTGAGATGATTGGCGAGTGGGTCGATAATGTAGACAACTTGTTTATTGAGGTGGCGTTGTTTTGGAGTAAGATAATAAAAACTGAGAAGGTTATTAATACATAGACTAAAAATGTTAGGATGGTTAATTCTTTTGAGAACTGAAGAATTATTATCATTCATCCTATGTGAGTAATTGATGAGTAGGCTAAGATTTTTCGGGTTTGTGTCTGATTAAGACCTCCTCAGCCCCCAATTAAAATTGATAGTACACCCAGTAGAATCAGGATGGGGGAATGGCTCGAGTCAAGTTGGATAATAATTGAGAGGGGCGCAATTTTTTGTCATGTTGATAGGACAAGTGCTGTTTTAATGTCTAAGCCTTGTAAAACTTCGGGTAATCATGAGTGTACGGGGGCTATTCCTATTTTAAAGGCTAATGAAATTAGAATTAGTGTAACGGGCAGGCTTGCGGGTGTTTGATTAATTTGTCATTGGCCTGATAGTCAAATATTTATAACTGCCCCAAATAAAATTGTAGCGGCTGCGGGTGCCTGAATTAAGAAGTATTTGGTGGCTGCTTCTGTTGCCCGAGGGTGGTGACTGCGTGCAATGATTGGAATAATGGCTATGGTATTAATTTCTAGTCCTATCCAGGCCATAAGTCAGTTAGTACTTGAGAGTGTAATAAATGTGCCGGATAAGAGTGCTGTGATGAGTATAAATAGTGCTAGGGGGTTCATATGTTATGGATAGGGTTTTAACCTATATGGCTGGGGTATGGGCCCAATAGCTTGTTTTAGCTTACCGTAACTTTTAAGGAGCTAGTAGGGTTTTCATCTACGTGCTTCACTCTATCAAAGTGACTCTTTATTCAGACATAGCTCCTGGGGATAATATATAGGAAAGGAGGATTCGAACCTCAACTTAAGAGATCAAAACTCTTTGTGCACTCCATAACACTATTTCCTAAATTTTCAAAGTTACTTGGTTTGTGATATTTTAGTAGCTTGTTTTTTGATTTTTTTATAATCGAATAATCTCAAAAAATTTTTAGGCTTAGTAAATTTTGTTTAATATTTGTTGCTTCTTTGAGAGATGTAAGATGGAAAATTTTTTATGTCGAAATCACTGAGGTAAATTAAAGAGTCCGGGATTTCTATTACTGTGTATAGGACTATAGTTTGTATTAAGGCGGGCGGATATAAAGACAGTAAAAATGTATGTTTATAGGACTTATGTAGTGTTCCAATAAATGTCTGTATGTCTTTTGTAGTAATAGATGAAATTGGTTATGAGTTACCCAGATATATTCTTCTAAGCAGACACTAGTCGAGTCAACAAGGGAGAGAGGAAAACCCCTTATCCCCTGGAGAACACTTCATGTCAAGTATGTGTAGAACTTTATTAACAGCATGCAAGGTATGTTATAAAATAAGAACTGACTAGATAAGTAGGAGGTGTACATGATGGGATCCCGCATACTAGCATAAAGTAGAGAGAGAATACTATTCTCTCAAGATAAGATCTTGAGAATGTAAGGAGCTTGATTCTTGAAATCCAATGTATGGTTATTAATTTACTATGTAGGTGATATACTGATATATAATATATGATATACCTATGGGCGTTTAATACATCTATTAGTAAGTTTATGAGTGGAATGTATTATGTTCTATTACATACATGTAAAATATTACATACATGTAAAATATTACATATATGTAAAATATTACATATATGTAAAATATTACATATATGTAAAATATTACATATATGTAAAATATTACATATATGCAAAATATTACATATATGTAAAATATTACATATATGTAAAATATTACATATATGTAAAATATTAGTCTATTGGAGGAATACCTGCTGTTATAACTAGAATTATTAGGGTTACTATCACGAAACTGAGGGCTAGTGGCAAGAAGCTTTTTCATGTTAAGTGTATTAATTGATCGTATCGATATCGGGGCAGCGCTGCCCGTACTCAGAGGAATAGTATTGTGAGTAGGCATGTTTTAGTTATTAGTGATAATGTAGTAAAATCTGAGTAAATTAGTTGGCCCTCGGAACCAAAGAATAGGATCACGGAGATGGTATTTATAAGTATAATATTAGCGTATTCCGCCAGGAAGAAAAGTGCGAATGGGCCAGAGGCATACTCTACATTGAACCCTGAGACAAGTTCTGATTCCCCTTCAACAAGATCAAATGGAGTTCGGTTCGTTTCTGCTATAGTAGAAACGATCCATATAATACATAGCGGTCAAGTAAATCAAAAGAGAGACATTTCTTCTTGAGCATATAGGAAGGACTGGAGGGAGAATCCGCCTACTAGTAAAACGAATCCTAGAAGGATTAGGCCAAGACTGACTTCATATGAAATAGTTTGTGCAATCGCCCGTAAGGCCCCAATTAGTGCATATTTTGAATTTGATGATCATCCTGCCCCTATAATTGCATACACCGCTAGGCTTGAGAATGCTAGAATAAACAATATACCTATATTAAGTTCAGTGAGTGACAGTGGGAGTGGTAGAGGAGCTCATACAAGCAGAGCGATGGCTAGTGCTATAATAGGGGCTGCATTGAACAGAATAGGGGATGCTATTACAGGATGAATTGGTTCTTTAATAAATAGTTTAACACCATCTGCGATTGGTTGTAAGAGTCCAAAGGGGCCTACTACATTAGGCCCTTTACGGAGTTGTATGTATCCTAATACTTTACGTTCCAGGAGAGTTAGGAATGCTACTGCGAGGAGTACTGGAATAATAAGAAGTAGTGGGTTGATGATGTAGGTGGCGATGAGTTTCATAGTTAAGAAGAGGATTATAACCCCTATAGAAAGAACTTAGCTCTTTTACATTATGTCTGCCATCTTAACTGCTATTTTCTTTAGCTTTAATAGTATGTTTTTAAAATTGTTTGAGTTGATTTCAGCAATTAAAAATAGGGCGTATATCTTATAGGGGCCCCCCTTACTCGGCCCTTTCGTACTGGAGCAGGGCATACTATAGATAGAAACTGACCTGGATTACTCCGGTCTGAACTCAGATCACGTAGGACTTTAATCGTTGAACAAACGAACCCTCAATAGCGGCTGCACCATTGGGATGTCCTGGTCCAACATCGAGGTCGTAAACCCTCTTGCCGATAGGGACTCTGGAAGAGGATTGCGCTGTTATCCCTGGGGTAACTTGGTTCGTTGATCAACGGATTGGATCAAATAAAGTTAGATATTCTATTATTTTGAAGGGTGTTTCTAAGTTTTAGGAAAATTAAGGTTACCTTTAAGGTGTTCCTAGTCTTCGTGGGGGTTTGATATGCCCCATAGTCGCCCCAACTGAAAATAGTTTACAGGGATTATAAGCTTTTTACTTGTTATCAGGGGTATTTTGGCGTAATATGTAAAACTATTTTAAGCTCCACAGGGTCTTCTCGTCTTATAGTCTTATCTCCGCTTTTGCACGGAGAGATCAATTTCATTGATTTGAGAAAGGAGACAGTTAAGCCCTCGTTAAACCATTCATACAGGTCTTCATTTAAAGGACAAATGATTACGCTACCTTAGCACGGTTAAAATACCGCGGCCATTAAATCGATATCATTGGGCAGGTCTTACCTCTTATATTAGGGTATCAAGAGGCGATGTTTTTGGTAAACAGTCGAGGCTTGGGTTTGCCGAGTTCCTTCTTTCTCTTTTAATCTTTCCTTATAGGCAATCCAGTGTGGGGTTAACGGTATTTTTAGAAAGTTTTTCTAGTTATTTATTTATTTTTCTGTTCCCTCTGTTATGAAAAGTTGGGGTCGTTATTTCTTGTTGGTGGGTCCGTTTCAAGTTACACTCTTGCTTGGAGAGAGTCAAGTCTCTTATTACTAATATTAGCATAGTTTCTCTTATAGGTGTATAAGATATTCTGATAGGTAAAACAGGTTAAGAATAATTTTTCGTTATTATTAGGGGAAATTTATTTGAGCTTTAACGCTTTCTTAAGAGGTGGCTGCTTTCAGGCCTACTTAAATAATTAGCCTTAAGGTGGTGATGATCTTTACCTAGTATTAATAAAGTTGTTTCTTATATCAAAGGGGCTGGACCCCATTTGATTAACTCCTTAAGATTCTTTTTGTCCTTGGGACTTTATACAAGATATAAACTCTGTCTGACTTAAGAATCTAAAGGGCTGAACTAATATCCATTTCTCAGAAAACCAGCTATAACTAAGTCCGATTGGTTTATCACTTCTACTCAAAGCTCTCCCCACATCTTTTGCGACAGAGACGGGTGGGCACTATATAATATGCTGTCTTGGAGTAGCTCACTTAGTTTCGGGGCTTTAGACTAAGGGTCTTCTTGCCTAGTTGTGCTCGCTAAATCATGATGCAAAAGGTACAAGGTTTAATCTCTGCTTTATAGTTCTTGACTGGGCTCTTTCATCTCTATTTCAACATTCCCTTGCGGTACTTGTTTTATAGTTCCTAATTCCTGTTCAATCTCCTTTACTAAGGGAAAGAATGTTTTATTTTAATTTTTATAGGTTATTATGGGGTATATTTTAATGTTAATTTTTATTAGTGGACTAGTTAGTCGGTGTCAAGGTAGTTCGAGTTGCACGAATGTCTTCTCGGTGTAAGTGAGATGCTTAACTGTTAAGCTTTACCTTGAGACCAAGTACACCTTCCGGTACACTTACCATGTTACGACTTCCGTCCCCTATAAAATTACTTAGTAATGGATTATTAATCAAGTTTTGGAATCTTTGGGGAAGGTGACGGGCGGTATGTACGCGCTTAAGAGCCGCATTCAGTGAAACTCTCTATTTTTCACTTACTTCTAAATCCACCTTCAAAAAAGTCAGTTTTCACTTTACTTTCCGTATAGACTAAATTAGTCAATGTAGCCCATTTCTTCCCCCCTCATATACTACACCTCGACCTGGCGTTTTGGGCTATGCCAATTCTGCTTACTTTTATCCTCTTGTAAGGTGAGCTGACGACGGCGGTATATAGGCAGGGGTTGCAAAAGGGGGTGAGGTTTAACGGGGGTTATCGGTTATAGAACAGGCTCCTCTAGATGGGTATTAAGCACCGCCAGATCCTTTGGGTTTTAAACTAGTGTTCGTAATACCCTGGCGAATAATTTGATGTTATTATATCATTGTTTACGACTAGGCATAGTGGGGTATCTAATCCCAGTTTGTTTCCTAGCTTTCGTGGGGTCAGGAGGGTAAAGTCACTTTCGTGGATGAGTTTCTCGTCCTCGTAAGCTTACAACTGCTAAGAGGGGGTTCAACTTTAGTGATGGGTTTCCTAAACCACCCTTTACGCCGCAATCCATCCACTTAGGCCTTTCGTATAACCGCGGTTGCTGGCACGAATTTTACCGGCCTTAAAAGGTTAGTCATTACTAAGTCAAGTTTACACTTATTGCTTAAAGTCAATCACTGCTGAATACCCTTGGGGGTGTGGCTAAACAAGGTGTCATGGGCTGCTGTTTGCGTGCCTGATACCGGCTCCCCGTCTACATCTCAGGAGTTGGGGGCATTTTCACTGGAGGGCTGATACTTGCATGTATAAATATGTCTATAGCAGATGGAAAAGTCAGGATCAAACCTTTGTGCTCGTGGGGCTTTTCAAGGCCCATCCTAACATCTTCAGTGTTATACTTTCATTAAGCTACATTAGC